ATTTCTATACTATTTAGTAAGTGAAATATATAAAACATAATCCGGATTATGCCAATCACTTATTCTACTGGATCGGATCTTACGGAGCCTGTTCATATCATACACGACATGATCGGGTCTGATCATAGAAAAGATTCTCTTCAAACGAACCGGCCTATCTTCTGTATGGGGCTTACGCGGTGGTTGGAACAAAGACACATTTTTTTGTTGTGAATTAAAATGTGGCAGATAGATAAGGGCATATATCTGCAAGGCCCGATCAATAGTTCAAGTCACACACTCCCATAATCCATTTTATCTTCGGAAAATTCGCTTCAACTATGAGTGTCAAAAAAATAATACATTTTTGTAGAGTTGAAGAGAAATATCCCAATACATGTCTTATTCTTTTCAATAATCCATATTTGTAGCAATGAAATACTATTGTTCCTACCCCAAGTGATAAATGATTGATTACAGATGGTATATATTCTTTATAAAGGACCAGAAATACCTTGCTTACGTATCATTGGGAAGTGCATTAACATAAATACGGCAGTAAGAAGAGGTAATACAAAAGTGTGTAAACTATAAAAACGAGTCAAAGTGGATTGTCCCACACTAGCACTTCCGCGTAATAACTCTACCAGGGGCGAGCCTATTACAGGAATAGCGTCTGGTACGCCTGTTACAATTTTTACTGCCCAATAACCAATTTGGTCCCGAGGTAAGGAATAACCAGTTACACCAAAAGATGCGGTCAATACACCCAAAACCACACCTGTAACCCAAGTCAATTCGCGAGGTTTTTTAAAGCCACCGGTTAGATACACACGAAATACGTGTAGGATCATCATTAGGACCATCATACTTGCCGACCATCGATGAACCGATCGGATTAACCAACCAAAATTAGCTTCAGTCATTATATATTGAACAGAAGCAAAAGCCTCTGTAACGGTCGGACGATAATAAAAAGTCATAGCAAACCCTGTAGCTACTTGTACTAAAAAACAAGTAAGCGTAATTCCTCCTAGACAATAAAATATGTTGACGTGAGGAGGAACATATTTACTAGTTATATCATCGGCAATTGCCTGAATCTCAAGACGTTCTTCGAACCAATCATAGATTTTATTGAGATAGGTAAATCACGGAGACTCCCCCCCGGAGAACCGTATATGAAAATTTCATCTCATACGGCTCAAACAGAAACACACAAATACTAGTTCTAACGGATGTGTGTAATAGAAAGTTTTAAATTTCTTAATTCTATGATTCATTTTTTATGAAGATACGAAAGAATAAAAATCCGAAAACTCCTCTTTGTGGTTATAATGCCAAAAAATCAAGTCGGCTCATTCGTCTATATATTGATCGTTATAGGCCTCTTGAATCTTCTATTTACCTATTTTCTTTGTTGTTATTTATGTGTAATGCGGCTTTACTGCTGTTTTCTTTATTATTGATAGGAATTCTCTTGTTAAGACCCTATGAATTGATTAAAACCTCAGATTCATACTAGAACCACGATGATTCAATAAAACCCTTTCAAACTAAGTCCCAAAATTCCCTGAGTAAGAACCGTTGGATCATCACTTATTCAATGAATAGATATAATGACTAAAAATCCAAAGAAACCTTTGTCCTTTGATCAAAATAAGCCTAAACGAAAGTTTAGTTTGAAAAAAAAAAAATTTTTCGAAGTCCGGCCACGAGGTCTAACTATTAAGTATGAATCATAGTTCTAATACTTTGTAATCTATTTCATATATATATTCCGTGCTCCAGATACTAGAATGAATATCCGACGAAGTAAAACCATCTCTATCAAGATGACAGACCCATTCTCTGTACTATCCATAGGATCCATTATACCAAGTCACACACTCATATTCCGGAAATACAGAAACAAAGAAATTCCACGGTCGAACTACCAAAATAGAATGGGATAAAAATCATAAACCTAAACGCTTCATTTTGTATTGAAAAGGCTAGTTAATGGTTCTTGTGAATCTAATTCATTGAAATTCCATCCAGTAAAATGGAAGAATTATAAATCTCCAAAATAATAGATAGGAATATCGCAAAAAGAGCCATTGCGAGACCCATCAAAGGAGTAGTTCCCCACCCAGGAGCTACTTTACCATATTCTGAATTCAATGGTTTCAATAAACTCCCTGCATTAGTTCGTTTGGGGCGGCCAGATCTAGAACTACCCTCAACGGTTTGTGTAGCCATAATATTTTATATTCAGTAAGATCTGTTGACTTTGTATACCATTCCGTTGTAAATAAATGATCTTATCATAGATCCATTGTGGTCTTAAAACTGTATAATGTCTTAAAATTATATAATAATGGAAACAGCAACCCTAGTTGCCATCTTTTTATCCGGTTTACTTGTAAGTTTTACTGGGTACGCCTTATATACTGCTTTTGGGCAACCCTCTCAACAACTAAGAGATCCATTCGAGGAACACGGGGACTAGTTGAAGTAATGATCCTCCCAATATTGGTAG